GAAGAGAAATATCCCAATACATGTCTTATTTTTTTTTCAATAATCCATATTTGTAGCAATGAAATACTAGTGTTCCTACCCCAAGTGATAGATGATTGATTACAAGATGGTATATATTCTTTATAAAGGACCAGAAATACCTTGCTTACGTATCATTGGGAAGTGCATTAACATAAATACGGCGGTAAGAAGAGGTAATACAAAAGTGTGTAAACTATAAAAACGAGTCAAAGTGGATTGTCCTACACTAGCACTTCCGCGTAATAACTCTACCAGAGGCGAGCCTATTACAGGAATAGCGTCTGGTACGCCTGTTACAATTTTTACTGCCCAATAACCAATTTGGTCCCGAGGTAAGGAATAACCAGTTACACCAAAAGATGCGGTTAATACACCCAAAACCACACCTGTAACCCAAGTCAATTCACGAGGTTTTTTAAAGCCGCCGGTGAGATACACGCGAAATACGTGCAGGATCATCATTAGGACCATCATACTTGCCGACCATCGATGAACTGATCGGATTAACCAACCAAAATTAGCTTCAGTCATTATATATTGAACAGAAGCAAAGGCCTCCGTAACGGTCGGACGATAATAAAAAGTCATAGCAAACCCGGTAGCTACTTGTACTAAAAAACAAGTAAGCGTAATTCCCCCTAGACAATAAAATATGTTGACGTGAGGAGGAACATATTTACTAGTTATATCATCGGCAATTGCCTGAATCTCAAGACGTTCTTCGAACCAATCATAGATTTTATTGAGATAGGTAAATCAAGGGGACCCCCCCGGAGAACCGTATATGAAAATTTCATCTCGTACGGCTCAAACAGAAACACCCAAATACTAGTTCTAACGGATGTGTGTAATATAAAGTTTGAAATTTATTAATTCTATTATTTATGATTCAATTTTTTTTTGAAGATACTAAAGAATAAAAATCCGAAAGCTCTTCTTTGTGGTTATAATGCCAAAAAATCAAGTCGGCTCATTCGTCTATATATTGATCGTTATAGGCCTCTTGAATCTTCTATTTACCTATTTTCTTTGGTGTTATTTATGTGTAATGCGGCTTTACTGCTGTTTTCTTTATTATTGATAGGAATTCTCTTGTTAAGACCCTATGAATTGATTAAAACCTCAGATTCATACTAAAACCACGATGATTCAATAAAACCCTTTCAAACTAAGTCTAAGTCCCAAAATTCCCTGAGTAAGAACCATTGGATCATCACTTATTCAATGAATAGATATAATGACTAAAAATCCAAACCAAAGAAACCTTTGTTTTGTCCTTTGATCAAAATAAGCATAAACGAAAGTTTGAAAGAATAAAAATATTTCTATTTATAACTTCTAACTCTTTGAAAAAATTTTTTGAAGTCCGGACACGAGGTCTGACTATTAAGTATGAATCATAGTTCTAATAGTAATCTATTTCATATATTCCGTGCTCCAGATACTAGAATGAATATCCGACGAAGTAAAACCATCTCTATCAAGATGACAGACCCATTCTCTGTACTATCCATAGGATCATTTATACCAAGTCACACACTCATATTCCGGAAATACAGAAACAAAGAAATTCCACGGTCAAACTACCAAAATAGAATGGGATAAAAATCAGAAACCTAAACGCTTCACTTTGTATTGAAAAAGCCAGTTAATGGTTCTTGTGAATCTAATTCGTTGAAATTCCATCCAGTAAAATGGAAGAATTATAAATCTCCAAAATAATAGATAGGAATATCGCGAATAGAGCCATTGCGAGACCCATCAAAGGAGTAGTTCCCCACCCAGGAGCTACTTTACCATATTCTGAATTCAATGGTTTCAATAAACTCCCCGCATTAGTTCGTTTTGGGCGGCCAGATCTAGAACTACCTTCAACGGTTTGTGTAGCCATAATATTTTATATTCAGTAAGATCTGTTGACTTTGTATACCATTCCGTTGTAAATAAATGATCTTATCATAGATCCATTGTGGTCTTAAAACTTTATAATGTCTTAAAACTATATAATCATGGAAACAGCAACCCTAGTTGCCATCTTTTTATCTGGTTTACTTGTAAGTTTTACTGGGTACGCCTTATATACTGCTTTTGGGCAACCCTCTCAACAACTAAGAGATCCATTCGAGGAACACGGGGACTAGTTGAAGTACGGATCCTCCCAATATTGGGAGGATCCGTACTTCAATTGAGATAATGACAAATCATTTCACCTTTTTAGTTGGAACTTTAGGCGGGTCTCGAAAAAAGATAGCGAAAAAAATTATTCCTAGAGTTGAGACTAAAAGGAATGTATAAACCAATGCTTCCATAGATTCGATCGTGGTTTACAATTATAGCTTCCATACCTGTTTATTTGGGATCGTCTCCCGGATAAATAAAGAACAAGAGTCAAAGAAAAGGCAGTGATTCAAATCAAGATTTATCTGGTACCCCATCTAAAAATCACAAAAAGAAAATAAAAATGAAAAGTAACAAGTAACAAAGCATATTGTATCAGACTACTTGTCTTCTTGTAGTTGGATCTCCAAGTTTTTGGAATGCTCCAAATTCCACTTGAGCATCTAAATCTGGATCAATACCAGCAAAAACATCTCGAAACAAGGTTCTAGCACCATGCCAAATGTGTCCGAAGAAGAAGAGCAAAGCAAACGAAGCATGTCCAAAAGTAAACCAACCCCGTGGACTGCTACGAAAAACACCATCGGATTTCAAAGTAGCACGATCTAATTCAAAAATCTCACCCAATTGAGCACGTCTAGCATATTTTTTCACAGTAGCGGGATCGCTATAACTTACTCCGTTGAGTTCGCCGCCATAGAACTCGACAGTTACACCTACTTGTTCGACACTATATTTAGATTCCGCCCTTCTAAAAGGAACATCGGCTCTAACAATTCCGTCTCCGTCTACCAAAACAACCGGAAATGTTTCAAAAAAAGTAGGCATACGACGTACAAAAAGTTCGCGCCCCTCTTTATCTCTAAAGATAGGATGTCCTAACCACCCAACAGCTATTCCATCCCCGTTGTCCATTGAGCCCGCTCTGAATAACCCCCCCTTTGCCGGATTATTGCCGATGTAATCATAAAAAGCTAGTTTTTCGGGAATTTTAGACCAAGCTTCAGATAAACTTTGATTTTCAGCCAACCCAGCACCAATTCTTCGATATATTTCTTGTTGGAAGTATCCTTGATCCCATTGATAACGAGTGGGACCAAATAATTCAATCGGGGTAGTTGCTGAACCATACCACATAGTTCCAGCAACTACAAAAGCGGCAAAAAAGACAGCAGCAATACTACTGGAAAGGACGGTTTCAATATTTCCCATACGTAATCCTTTGTATAGGCGTTGAGGTGGACGTACACTAAGATGGAATAGACCCGCCAATATGCCCAAGGTCCCTGCTGCAATATGATGAGAGGCTATTCCTCCCGGAACAAAAGGATCAAAACCCTCCACACCCCACGCTGGATTTACGGATTGTACCCTTCCAGTTAGTCCATAAGGATCGGACACCCATATTCCAGGACCATACAATCCTGTTACATGAAATGCACCAAAACCAAAGCAAGCCACCCCTGATAGAAATAAATGAATTCCAAAGATCTTAGGCAAATCCAAAGAGGGTTTTCCTGTACGTTCATCAGTAAATATTTCTAGATCCCAATACACCCAATGCCAGATAGCTGCCAAAAAGCACAAGCCCGAAAACACAATATGTGCCCCGGCCACACCTTCGTAACTCCAAATACCCGGATTCGTTACAGTACCCCCTGTGATACTCCAACCGCCCCATGAATTGGTTATTCCTAAACGAGTCATGAAGGGTATAACGAACATACCCTGTCTCCACATTGGATCAAGAACAGGATCAGAAGGATCAAAAACTGCTAATTCGTATAGAGCCATCGAACCGGCCCAACCAGCAACCAGAGCTGTATGCATTATATGGACAGAAATCAAACGACCGGGATCATTCAATACGACGGTATGAACACGATACCAAGGCAAACCCATGGAAATACCCCTTTATCAATGAAAAATAGACACAATGTAACTTTATTGCATTGGAAAAAACTATGCTGTGGACCCTCTTTTTAGTGGATTATCTTGGGGAAAGAATTAATATTTGTTTGATTTGTTTGATTCTTTTCAATTACTTTTAGTAATAATGAAACTATTTTGTTCGTAGGAACAAAAAGAAGCAGATCTATTCTACACCCGATAAGTACCAATACGCAATGGTAGGGGAGTTGATACCATTTTATATGAGTGAATGCATATATATATTTGTTCATCATTCAAAGGACTTATTTGTAATAATTTTCCTTTATTCATTTTGTCTTCTTTATCTTTTTTTATGAACTTAGTCAATCTATGGATAAAATATGATAAAGGCCAATATTAGTAGGACACTAAATCCATTGTTACGCTTTCACATCAAAGTGAGATATAGTACTTAATTTTTCTTTTATTTAATGCCTATTGGTGTTCCAAGAGTACCTTTTCGAAGTCCTGGAGAGGAAGATGCATTGTGGATTGACATATAGTGCGACTTGTCAGATATATTGGGTCATATGGTATTTCCCCATTCTCTTCCCCGATCGAGATATCCTCCCCTTCGCCCAAGAAAGATTGATTGAATTATCAAAAATTTGGAGCGTGAAGTTCAATTAGATCCATTTTTTCGGGAGGGTATACAGATTAATATTATCAATTAGAATAATTTATGGTTATCTTGGTTAGGCCAATAAAATGAAGTATCCAGGCTCCGTTTAGAAAAAAACCGGTAATAAATCTATTTATGATTACTATTTCTATCATATTCTATTTCTTTATATATTTATAATTTATAATAGAAGTGATCTCAAACTGTTAATCAATCGAGTAATATGATGAATGCATTGAATATCTGTTGTAAGACATGAAATAAATTGTAAAAAGGAAGTCGTAGCAAAAGGACGTGGTATTGGGGCATTTGTCATATATGTGCAAATCCAAATCGGGCGGATCTTTACTCGGAGTAGAGCATAAACCTAAAAAAATTGAAGAAGCCCATTCAGGAACAAGAAAATTACATCGCGATTGAGATTGTATCTCGATGAAACAATACATCAATGAAAAGTTAGTTAGATAAATTTAGTAATTTTTTTTATAGATAAACAAAACAGGCCAAAACCCATCTTTTTTGAAAAATGAAAGAAAAGCCCCTTTTTATAAGTTAAAAGCCTGGTATGAAAAAAAAAAAAAAAAATAAAAGAAAGCGCTAGAATCTACATCTACACATTGATTCTTTTATTTTTTTTCGTTATTTTTGTTGAACCGTATGCATCAAAAGGTGCATGTACGGTTTCTAAGGGATACAACTTTATCCCAATCAACCGACTTTATCGAGAAAGATTACTTTTTTTAGGCCAAGGGGTTGATAGCGAGATCTCGAATCAACTTATTGGTCTTATGGTATATCTCAGTATAGAGGATGATACCAAAGATCTATATTTGTTTATAAATTCTCCTGGCGGATGGGTAATACCCGGAGTAGCTATTTATGATACTATGCAATTTGTGCGACCAGATATACAGACAATATGCATGGGATTAGCCGCTTCAATGGGATCTTTTATTCTGGTCGGAGGAGAAATTACCAAACGTCTAGCATTCCCTCACGCTTGGCGCCAATGAGTTTTTTATTTGATTTGAGAGAAAAAAGAAGACTATGCCTTCGCGCTATATGAAATATGAATATTAAGTAATAATAGCATGGCACTTCGAATTCGATATGATAAATTTTTTTAACCCTTAAATTATGTATCGAAAGAGTAGTATGAGATAAAAGGTATTTCCGATTTTATCTAATCTATCGGGAGGCCTATTTCAGCGTCACAAACTTTTTTGTTTTCACGCCGGGAGGCTCTTAACAATATTTAGGTTATGAAAGAATATGAAAATAAAAAAAATCTTGTTTTTTTATTTGAAAAAAAAAAAAAAAGAAACTTTGGGATTGCTAAATAACAGACGAAATAAATATATAAAGCAACGGAGCCATCATAGTATTTTTGAACTACTCCAAAAACAAAAAGAAGGGTGGTTATTGGATCATTTACCAACCCGAGTCTGATAGACCCTATATTTAATTTATTTGATATTTAAGTAAGGTAAAAACGAATTCCATTATAGAGCCGTATGCAATGCGTAAAAGATGCCTGTACGGTTGTTCAATTATATATTTTATTATTCTTTATCTCTTCACCTTATCATCATGCGAGATAGAATAAACATTTATTATGTTATATCATCAGGGTAATGATCCATCAACCTGCTAGTTCTTTTTATGAGGCACAGACGGGAGAATTTATCTTGGAAGCGGAAGAACTTTTGAAGCTGCGCGAAACCGTCACAAGGGTTTATGTACAAAGGACAGGCAAACCCTTATGGGTTGTATCCGAAGATATGGAAAGAGATGTTTTTATGTCAGCAACAGAAGCCCAAGCTCATGGAATTGTTGATCTTGTAGCGACTGAATAAAAAAGAAAAAATAACAAAAATTTCAGACGAATTGTTGATTTGAGATTTTATCTTCTTACCGGATTTAATATTCTATTCATTAATCTATTAATATAGAAATAAAATAATTCATAATCATCCGGTTAAGATCGATCTAAACCAGCCCATTATGTATATGATTCAATATGCCAACTATTAAACAACTTATTAGAAACACAAGACAGCCAATCAGAAATGTCACGAAATCCCCCGCTCTTGGGGGATGTCCTCAGCGACGAGGAACATGTACTAGGGTGTATGTGCGACTCGTTCAGATCATGGGCTAGGACAAAAGAAAGAAAACAATTGATCCAGTATCAACGATCAGTACCAGTGAATAGACTAGAATGGAAGAACTCCATTCAATATCTAAAAATCAAAAAGATCTATCCTTCTATTGTGGTATCAAATGTATGGTTTCCGTTGGTGCAAATCCAATCAACTCCGTTTTAAATTTAAGATGAGAAAGAATTCTCCATTGATAGCAAATGATATCCATTAAGCAGGGGAAATACTATTTTAAAAAGCAGAAAAATTATGCCTTACTCTTGCAAGAACGGACTAACAGGGTCAGCTACTCAGCTAATCTTCATAATTAAATACCGTTACTGTATAAGTAGATCTCATTGTGAAAGACCTCGTACTGGATAATTATGGGTAGAGCCAAAGAGTGTGAACTGTACAAGTTAACAATAACATTGATTAAATGAAAGAAGGGCTCCGGTGTATAGAGAGGACCTCACCGTTTAAGAAGTAACCATAGAAACGATGGAACCCACTATATCCATTTATATTTACTACTTTTATGTGTTTTTGATACCTAATATCAATACAATTTTTTTCTAGGCATTTCACCTAGAAAAAAAAAAAAAAAAATCGTGGTCGGGAAGGTTATAGTAGCAAAAGCCATTGGAATTCAAATTTTATACATTGGAAGAATCCGTTTTGTTATTAATAGACTAGGATACGGGAAGGGAATAACTGAAAGAAAGGAAATCGATTAGTTATTCATCAAAGTTTCATTTATTCAATGACCAGAATTAAACGAGGGTATATAGCTCGAAGACGTAGAACAAAAATTCGTTTATTTGCATCAACCTTTCGAGGGGCTCATTCAAGACTTACTCGTACTATTACTCAACAGAAAATAAGAGCTTTGGTTTCGGCTCATCGGGATAGAGGTAGACAAAAGAGAGATTTTCGTCGGTTGTGGATCACTCGGATAAATGCAGTAATTCGCGAGAATAAAGTATACTTTAGTTATAGTAAATTTATACACAATCTGTACAAGAGACAGTTACTTCTTAATCGTAAAATACTTGCACAAATAGCTATATTAAATAAGAGTTGTCTTTATATGATTTCCAATGAGATCATAAAATAAAGAGATTGGAAGGAATCCATTGGAATAGTTTAAATGGAGTTCCCTGGAGAATGAACTCTGGGAAGGTAGAGTAGAAATTAGTATGATAAAATATGATAAAGTCATCAAAATGAAGAAAGACGTTAAATAAAAAATATTTATTCCTCTTCTCCCATTTTTTTTCTTACGACAGGACATTTCGATTTTACGATTTTTCGAACAAAAAAAAAACGTCAATCCGCATTTGAGTTTGGATTGGAATTTTATTTTGATTCAATTCAATTGAAGAGTCAACCTATTTTTTTTCTGGTTCTAAGACCAGCAGCTCTAGCGGTTGACTCGCTTCTTTCAAATTGTTTCTCATTATTAAGAAAAGGTAACGGAGATAAAATACGAGCTTGTTTTATAGCAATAGTAATTAATCGTTGTTGTTTTAAGGTCAATCTATTCACCCGTCTAGATAATATTTTTCCTTGTTCGCTAATAAATCGACTAATTAAACTCATGTTTCTATAATCAATTCGATCCCCCGATTGGATCGGAGGCAAACGCCTACGAAAAGATCGCTTAGATTTAAGAAAGATTCGCTTGGATTTATCCATGGTTTGTTTATTCCTTATCCTGAAAATCCCAATCCTATTTCTTAATTCTACATCATCTTTGATCCGATCGAAATAGGATTTGGTTTGTTTCTATTTATTTGTTTATATTTATTTAAATAAATTCAAAAATAAATTAAAATAAATTATATATATATATTGTTATATATAATATGTAATTTTTCATCTTCCTTGGAAGACTGACACACGAGCGATCGGTTCGATCTATTTCTTTATCTCCCCATGAATCGTATGTTTGTAACAACAGGGACAGAATTTTCTCAATTCCAATCGACTAGGCGTATTGTGTCGATTCTTTTGAGTAATATATCTGGAAATGCCCATTGATTCCTTATTAACACGATTTCGAACACAACTGGTACATTCCAAAATAACCGTTCCTCGGACATCTTTACCCTTAGCCATGAACCTCCTTTGGTTTTTGATTCACTCAATTCTTTAATTTTCCGACCCGAAGCAAGGAAGAAGAAAGGACACAAAAATAGAAGCAGGTAACTCGAAATCAAATTATGAAAGAAATATTTTGTTGCAATCAATATAGTAATAAATAATAAGTAATATAATGATTTCTAACTATATTTATAATTTTTAATTGCCGTACAGTATTTCATTTTCAGTTAAGTATCTTGTATGATATTGTTGCCCCAACCACCGCATTTCCATTCTATTATTAATTTAATTTGAGCCTGAGCCCGAGTTCATAGTTTCACTGAGGGTGAAACCGCTTTTTCTTTGTTTTTTTTTTTTTTTAGAAAGAATAAGTAAAAAAAGAAAAAAAGAAAAAACAAAGAAAAAAAGAAGGGAGGGGTAGGGATTAGTTACAGATATTTGATTGTATCTCTAATCTTCTTCCCCCTTCCCATATCAATAGCTAGAATGAAAAAAAGGGGAATATCAACGCATCCGGAAAAAAACGATTGATCTCTATCAATAAACCTGCTAAAGACCCGAACCATAGAGTACTTACTACCGGTGCCACGGAGAGATATGTTTTTAGATCTCGCATTTTAAAAACTCCTCTTTCTGTATTCGTTATTGTAATTTTATTGTAATTTGTAATACATAATGGTAATACATATATGACCGGATGTGTATATGTAGTTAATGACTTACCACTTGTACGCGGAGTTCCTAATTCAAATTGAAATGTACAAAATAGATATTTATTAAAAGAAAAAAATACGTCCATTTCCGCCTAAAATTCCTAAAAAATATTTATTTTTTGTGGTAGATTTCATATTTATTTCATACTTTATATAAGTCTTTTACCATATTATATGTTTGTTATATGATATATGAGACCAAAAGGAAGAAGGAAGAAATGATAAGATAGTTTGTGTATATCAATGTAGGAAATAAAGATGTGGAAAACAAGACAGGGATTCTCTACAATGACACTGTAGACCAATTGAAAGGGATGTAGCGCAGTTTGGTAGCGCGTTTGTTTTGG